GTTTTCATAATTTTAGGTCCTTCTTTACCCCATAGAGACATTGAATAGAATGAGCTGTTTTTTTTGCCACTGTAATTTTGAAAATAAACGTTTAAATGTCCTTCAAAAGTAAGTAAATAGATCCGAAACATATAAAAGGCGGTTAATCCTGCCGTAGAATAAGCTATTATTGCAAAAATAGGTGAATACAACCAACTATCATTAAGAATTTCATCTTTGGACCAAAAACAAGCAAGAGGTGGAATACCACAAAGAGAAAGTGTACCTAATAAAAAAGAAGTTTTTGTAATTGGTACATGTTTTCTTAAACCGCCCATAAGAACCATATTCTGACTTTTATCTGGAGAATATCCAACAATGGCTTCCATCGAATGAATAATAGATCCAGATCCTAAAAACAACAATGCTTTCGAATAAGCATGAGTAATCAAATGAAATAAAGCAGCTCGATAAGAACCCATACCTAAAGCTAACATCATATAACCCAATTGAGACATTGTAGAATAAGCTAAGCCTCTCTTAATATCTTTTTGAGCAAGAGCTAAAGTAGCTCCTAAAAATAATGTTATTATACCTATCAAAGATATTAGATTTAGTATGTAAGGTATAACTATGAAAAGAGGAAGAAGCCGAGCTACAAGAAAAATTCCTGCTGCTACCATGGTAGCAGCATGGATAAGAGCCGAAATAGGGGTAGGCCCTTCCATGGCATCGGGCAACCAGACATGAAGGGGAAATTGGGCAGATTTAGCAACTGCGCCGGAAAATAATAGGAAGGCACATAAAGTAACAAATAAAGGATTAACTTCATTATTATAAACCAAGTTTTTGAATATTTCAAACAAATCCCGAAATTCAAAACTACCTGTTATCCAATAAAAACCTAAAATTCCTAATAATAACCCAAAATCCCCGACACGATTAGTTACAAACGCTTTTTGACAAGCATTCGCCGCACTGGGTCGGGTGAACCAAAAACCTATTAATAGATAAGAACACATTCCAACTAATTCCCAAAAAATATAAATTTGTATTAAATTCGAACTAGTAACTAATCCCAACATTGAAGTATTGGAAAAACTCATATAAGCAAAAAATCTCACATATCCCCGATCATGAGACATATAATTGTCACTATAAATAAGAACCATAATGCCAACACTTGTGATTAATATTGACATAATAGAAGTAAGTGGATCAACCAAGTAGCCAAACTCTAAAGAAAAACCATTATTGATGGTCCAAGACCATACAGATTGATAGGCAGAATTGTTATTTAGTTGCTGAATAAAGAAATGGGCTGAAAAAAGCATAACTATACTTAATAATAAAACACTCGGAAAAGCCCACATACGGCGAATATTTTTGGTTGCCGTTGGAAAAAGTAGAAGTCCTGCTCCTATTAACATAGGAACTGGAAGTGGAATGAACGGTATGATCCATGAATATTGATATGTATATTCCATAAAAAAATAAATAAAAAAAATTATCTTAATTAATTGTTTCTGATTCACCGGTTCTTATTTCTTTTCTTTTGAAAGCGATCGATTAATAAAAAAATTAAGATATATAAAATAAAACTTAATATAGAATTTTCCAGCCTTAATTATTCGGAATCTTTACAAACTACTTCAACTATTTCAAATGAAGATGAAGAGTTAGGGTTAGTCAAATGATATGAACAAGTTACGAGTGAAAAATAAATACGTACTTTGTTTATTATTAAGTTTCTTTTTAATATTGAATTGAATTGTTAATATGAAATTTCCATTTTTAAGTAAAATTTTATGAAGATAAAAACGAAAAATTGCATTTTCGGTCTAATTATTACGTATTAAAATAATTTTTTTATATCTATAGAGCAAGAATAAATAATGACAGCAAAAACAGTATTTTATACGAATCATAGGAACCATAACTTGACCCAGAAAACCTATTTCCCATAAAACAAAACCTATTTATTGCAGTTTGGTTGGGTTATTTTATTCCCAATCATTAACGAATTCATTTTAGAACTAATTGATTGTCTTCCATTACAATTACAATAAAAGCTATTTGTAGGAAATGCTATCCCACACTTTTTTTATGTAAAATAAAAACGGAGGGGCCAATAAAACGGCTTTTAGAAAGTTTTTTGTATATTTTAATCGATTAACTACTAGGCTCATTCGAGTTTGAAAATTAAGTGTACTTTTTCTTCGAACTTGACCAATTTAATTAATATAATAGAAAAATAAAAATTATTAAAGTTTTTTTAGGAGAGGTATTGGGTTTTTAAACCTTTCGATGTATTTTATTACATGTAAGAATGTAACATGACAAAAAAAGAAAGCAAACACGCAACCCCTTTGTTTGTATTTTTTTGATTTGAATTTGATTTTATCAACTTCAATCTATTCTATTTGGCATAGTAGATCTTATTGTTCTTAGTAATATTTTAGACGATTTTTCTATAAACCTTGGGAGTGTAATTTAGAGAATAACTAGATAGAGATATAGTAAAGAACAATTGATTTTGAACAATAGATGTCTTTCACATCCAACCGACGAACCTATTATCATTTTTTAATGGCAGTTCCAAAAAAGCGCACCTCTAGTTCAAAAAAACGTATTCGTAAAAATAGTTGGAAAAGGAAGGGGTATTGGGCAGCATTGAAAGCTTTTTCGTTAGCGAAATCTCTTTCTACCGGTAGCTCAAAAAGTTTTTTTTATGTGACAAATAAATAATAAACCAATAGACTAAAAAATCTGGATCGGTCTAATTCGAAAAAGAGTCTAATTTTTGTTATAATTTTTTTTATTTATTTATAAGTTTTTTTTCTAAAATTTAGAGGTTATAAAAATAATAGAATATAAATAATAGAATAATAATAATAGAATAATATAATAATAATAATAGAATAATATTATAATAGAATAATATTATAGTAAAATAATCTAAATTACTATTTAATAAATTACTTAAATTACTATTTCATTTAATAAAAAAAATGATTTCCCTTCTCTAATGTTTTAACCTGATCAATAACAATATTAAATTGAATTCATTTTGTTTTTTTAGTAGAAATAAGAATTCGGTTGTCTACTGAATTTAAAAAATGAATGGTATTCTTTTGTTTGAAAAAGAATAAACGCAAGCACAAGGTTTCACCTTTGGTTTTGGTATGCTTTATCATTTTCAAGATGGGGATTCTCACCTTCCCCATCGACTTGACTCGATAATCCATTTTTATTTTTAGTTCTATCCATGGATTGAAGTCAAAATTATCTAGTTACAAACGTTCCGTTTTATTTTCAGGAGACCATAGAGTAATAAACTACGAAACGAAAAATCCCGTTCCGTTGTTAGTTAAGTTAAAAAAACGGATACCCTAAAATGAAAATAATAAATAAATAATAAAAAAAACGATTTGAAACAAACTTTTAGTCATCAATTTGAATGTTTCCTAAAAAAATATTGAACTAACCGCCTCAATCTCGACGATTGAATAAAAATAGGTTATTATGATTTCGAATAAGCCGCTATGGTGAAATCGGTAGACACGCTGCTCTTAGGAAGCAGTGCTAGAGCATCTCGGTTCGAGTCCGAGTGGCGGCATGGCTTTTTCTAAAAGAATAAGCCCTATAATGAATTCAATTCCCGATTTCAATTCCTATAATCGAGGCCCCCCGTTTTTAATAATTTTTATGATATTTTCAACTTTAGAGCGTATATTAACTCATATATCCTTTTCAATCATTTCAATTGTAATTACAATTCATTTGATAACTTTATTAGTCGATGAAATCGTAGGACTATATGATTCATCAGAAAAGGGGATGATAGCTACTTTTTTCTGCATAACAGGATTGTTAGTTACTCGTTGGATTTATTTTGGGCATTTACCATTAAGCGATTTATATGAATCATTAATTTTTCTTTCGTGGGGTTTTTCCATTATTCATATGATTCCGTATTTTAAAAAACAAAAAACCCATTTAAGCGCAATAACCGCGCCAAGTGCTATTTTTACCCAGGGTTTCGCTACTTCGGGTCTTTTAACTGAAATGCATCAATCCGCAATATTAGTACCTGCTCTCCAATCCCATTGGTTAATGATGCACGTAAGTATGATGGTATTGGGCTATGCAGCTCTTTTGTGTGGATCATTATTATCACTAGCTCTTCTAGTCATTACATTTCGAAAATTCATAAGGATTTTTAGTAAAAGCAAAAATTTATTAACTGAGTTATTTTCCTTTGGTGAGATTCAATACGTGAATGAAAGAAACAATGTCTTACAAAACACTTCTTTGATTTCTTCTCAGAATTATTACAGGTATCAATTAATTCAACAATTGGATCGATGGAGTTATCGTATTATTAGTTTGGGGTTTATCCTTTTAACCATAGGTATTCTTTCGGGAGCAGTATGGGCTAATGAAGCATGGGGATCCTATTGGAATTGGGATCCAAAAGAGACTTGGGCATTTATTACTTGGACCGTATTTGCGATTTATTTACATATTAGAACAAATAAAAATTTTGAAAGTGTAAATTCTGCAATTGTGGCCTCAATGGGCTTTTTTATAATTTGGATATGCTATTTTGGAGTTAATCTATTAGGAATAGGGTTGCATAGTTATGGTTCATTTACATTACTATCTAATTGAATTGAATAAAGTACTTGATAACTAGAAGCATAGGACAGCATACGTATATATATGAAAACCATCAAGAACCATTTGAATCATTCCATTTCCATTACTTGATTCAAATGGTTCTCGAAAATGTCAAAAATATCTGGTTATATGGTTATAATAGAATTCCAATTTTTTATTTAACTTAAGAGCAGAAAAAAACTTTTTTTATTGTACAATGAACGATTTTAAAAATAATCGTATTTTATATTTTTGTTTATTCACAAAAACTATCTATAAAAATAATTCGATATAATAGCTTCGACCTTATCAACTGATAATGCGAAAACGAAATCGGGATAAATACCAATACCTATTACAGGTAAAAGGATAGAAATCGAAACAAATAACTCTCGCGGTCCAGAATCAAAAAAATAAGAGTTTGGGGCATTAAAAAGCTTGTATCCATAGAACATCTGGCGTAACATAGATAATGAATAAATAGGAGTTAATATCATTCCAATTGCCATTACAAAAGTAATTAATACTTTTGTCATTAAAAGATATTTTTGGCTAGTAAGTATTCCAAAAAAAACTATCAATTCGGCAACAAAACCGCTCATGCCCGGTAATGCAAGCGAAGCCATTGATAAGATACTGAAAGTCGTGAATATTTTTGGAATTGCGATAGCCATTCCGCCCATTTCGTCGAGATAAACAAGTCGTATTCTATCATAACTCGTTCCGGCCAAGAAAAAAAGCGCAGCGCCAATAAATCCGTGAGAAATTATTTGTAAAATGGCCCCATTGAGCCCTGTATCGCTTATAGAACCAATTCCTATAATTATGAAACCCATATGAGATACAGAGGAATAGGCTATTCTTTTTTTTAAATTACGCTGACCGGGAGATGTTGAAGCTGCATAGATTATTTGAATTGTGCCTACTATCATCAACCAGGGAGAAAATATAGAATGGGCATGGGGTAATAATTCCATATTGATCCGAACCAATCCATACGCTCCCATTTTTAATAAGATTCCGGCTAAAAGCATACAAGTACTATAATGTGCCTCTCCATGGGTGTCTGGTAACCATGTGTGTAAGGGTATGATCGGTGATTTGACAGCAAAAGCAATAAGAAATCCAATATAGAATATTATTTCTAGTGCTACAGGATATGATTGATTAGCTGATGTTTCAAAATTTAATGTCGGTTCATTGGAACCATATAAACCAATACCTAGAACTCCCATTAATAAAAAAACGGAACCTCCGGCAGTGTACAAAATAAATTTTGTAGCTGAATACAAACGTTTCTTTCCCCCCCACATGGATAGAAGTAGATAAACGGGGATTAATTCTAACTCCCACATGATGAAAAAAAGTAAAAGGTCTTGAGAAGAGAATGGTCCTATTTGACCGCTATACATTGCTAACATTAGGAAATGAAATAGTCGGGAATCTCGAGTAACGGGCCAAGCCGCTAAAGTAGCTAAAGTTGTGATAAATCCTGTCAGTAAAATGGGTCCTATAGAAATTCCATCTATTCCCAACCTCCAGTAAAAATCAAAAAAATGGATCCATTTATAATTCTCCGTTAGCTGCATTAACGGATCATCCAATTGGAAACGATAACCGAATGCATAGGTTGTTAGAAGGAGTTCAAGTATACATATACATATAGTATACCACCTTATTACCTTATTTCCTCTATGAGGAAGAAAGAAAATTAAGGAACCCGCGGATATTGGCAAAACTACAATTAGCGTTAACCAAGGAAAATTATTCATGGTAAAAACAAAATAAACTTGGACCAGAAAAACCCGTGCTCGAAATAAATATATTTTGAGCGCGGGTTTTTGTCGGTAAGGGTAAAAAAATCAAATGTATTCGAGTAGGGTTTTCTGGAACGTATTAATAAGCTAGACCCATACTTCGAGTTGTTTCATGCCATAAATAAACGCGAACACTCAAGAAATCTGTTGGGCAGGCGGATTCACATCTCTTACAACCAACACAGTCCTCTGTTCTTGGAGCAGAAGCGATTTGCTTAGCTTTACATCCGTCCCAAGGTATCATTTCTAATACATCGGTTGGGCAGGCTCGCACACATTGAGTACACCCTATACACGTATCATAAATCTTTACTGAATGTGACATTGAATCTATAAATTTTTGAACGTCAGAAATTTTCGATCTAGTAAACTTGTAAATGACTCATATATTTAGACACCAGATGAATCAATAATTTACCAGAAATTTGGAAACAATCTACTTCTGGATCGACTCATGCGATAGAGCCAAGATACTTTGATTTCTTACATTTTCGAAAACATGGATTAGATTTAATGTATGGTCATTTAATTCGAATTTATGAATATTCAAATTTCAATGATTAATACAATACTACTTATTCAACAAATTCGATTGATTGATACGAGTTGATTTTCTGTTACGATAAATTGACGAAACAATAGCCGGTCCAATAGCTGCTTCAGCGGCGGCAATAGCTATAACAAAAATTGAGAAAACATTTCCTTTTAATTGCCGACTATCAAAAAAATCAGAAAATGTTACGAAATTTATATTAACCGCATTCAGTATAAGTTCAAGACACATAAGGGCTCTAACCATATTCCGGCTCGTGATCAATCCATAGATACCGATAGAAAATAAGTAGGCACTCAAAACAAGTACATGCTCGAGCATCATTGACTAACTCCTTATCAATTTGGATTCATTTCAATATGAACTGAACAACAATTCAACAGATTCAATTGACTAGAATATAAAGTCCGGAACAAAGGAATATATTGTATTGGTAATAGATTAAATAAAAGTAAAATAATTTCTATTTTGGGTTTTAGACATAACCAA